CAAAGGTCTCTTTCTGACGTAGCGTAGGTAAGATAGATTGAGCACTGTGTAACATTTACTTATATAAGGCAATGAAAATGGTTTCAATCTCTCCACTTCTGGCCTATGGTCTTCTCCGCTCGCTGGCGAAAGAAAGAGCGACTGCTCTCGGAAGCCAACCGACTTACTTTCTTCTCTTTGACTATAGATGGTACATGATCGGCAATGGGCATAAACCCTAAAACAAGATTCACTCGTTCTTCAGTACTAGTAATAGAGATGCATAGGATAGCCTAGAGTAATAATATACTCATATGAAGACATTAAAATAGAATAGAATAGAAGAAGGGGAAAGCTGAAAAGAAGGTCTCTAACTCTCCGGTTTGTCGTTCAGCAGCTTTTGGATCTTACTCTAAAAGTAAGTAAGTCAAGTCATTGAATAAAGTCTGTATTTTTTATACTTTTCTGGACTTACTAAGAGTGAGCACTTTCCTCCAGAGTTCAAGTTGAATTGCTTGATTCAGTCAGCATGGGAAGTCTTCAGTAAGTAGGGATTGAGCTTTGGGAAATTGAATAGATGGAATAGATCCCTCATCTCCTTTAGCTTCACTCCTAGCGGTAGGGAAAGACATTTAGACTACTACCAATACCAAGTGCTTCAGGTACCATACCAAGGGGTAGAGCACTCACTGAAATGTGGCGAACCGTACCTAGAGAGAAAGATCCCGAGACTGGGAAAGAAAGGCTTCATGGATCGAGTCATTCCATAGATATTCTGGTAGGGTCACTATGAAATCGCTGCGCCTTCCCACTAATCAAAAAATCCAAAGGCAAGGAAGGAATTTGATTGATATGGATGCTTTATTGAAGCTCTCTTCCGATATATGAAATGGGATACCAAGGGGAAGCAGGAATTAGACCAATAGGGCACTGCTCTCCGCCTGTCGTAACAACAAAAAAAGTCCATACCGGAATTTCATTACCTTATTCCTAAAACGGAGACATTGGTACAACAGAAGGCTCGAGAGACCTCGAGCGTAATATACGCTACCCCAGACTATCATGGTACCCTCGGATATACTTTAGCCACATCTTCACCCAGTGAGGCGATCAAGAAAGTCGTGGGCCTCGTAGTACCCGCATACGACAGCTCTGTGGTTCGGGTCGATAACCTGTTCGACGTCAGAACCGATCTCTATTCTCCTGCTCGCGTTTACAAGGGTTCCCACTCACTCTATTGAGTTACAGCCCTTGTTGGGTTCTGCAAGGAAGCATCTCGATAGGTCCGCAACTTGTGCTGTGGTTGATGCCCCAAAAGAGCTAGAATTCCATACTCCGTGTGTGATAGAATTGTTTTCAGGTTTGAAGGAATTGATAGATGCGGGAAGGATTGCTCGTTATAGCACATCTTGGTCTTTTGCTCTTACAGATGCCAGTCTTTTTTCTGTTGATGCGAAATAAGTGGTCTTAGCCTTCCCAAAAAAAATAAAAAGATCAAGGCTAAGAGCAAGTGCCACAGATGATTCGAGAACAGCCGACTTTGCTACTGATGGCATGGCATACTTCACTAAATCAGTCTAATTTTCCTATCCCTATTCTTTCACAAGGCATTCTTGCAAAGAAAAGAGTCGAAGCCTACGGACGCGTTAGAGGTCGTTTCGGTATGTCTTTTTTTGAGGGAACTAAGAAGTGATTTATTGTACCGGATAACCCATACGGCTACGGATCTTTGCTTCAACAAAAACCCGGCGAAAGGGAAATTCCGTTCCAAGATGAATCAAAGCGAAGAGGAAGACCGGTTCTACACTCGGGCAGATGCGAAAAGGGCATTGTTCTCACTGGTTCTTTCAGAACCTTTGGTAGAAAGGGCTGTCATAGTCACAACCGCCTTTTTGGTATAAATGGTAGACCAAATGCCTATTCATTACGTAATCCGATCTTGTGTCTGCTATTCTCACGCCCTTACTCTCCGGCCTTTCATCATGAGGACTAGTCTTGCTTTTGTGCCTGGCTCGCATTCGACTGGATAGCTACTGGCTCCCGGTACCTCCAGCGGGTGCCCCCGCTTCTCCCGCTCATGGCCATAGGTATGTACCCGGACGGGAGACTAGTCTTGCTACTCCTGCACCTTAGGGATATGGGACTAACTATGGAACACCCGGTAGGACCATAGGCATGTGCAAAATCTCGAAGCATCACTTCTAGGAAGACGTCAAAATCTTGATCACTTGTTGGAACAGGTAGGGACGCTGGGCGGGGTGCCCTATGTTGTCAAGGGGAAAGCTCGACCGGGAGTCCACTTGAATATTTTCATGGTGACCGCTCCAATATACCAGACAGTTCTAGAGTACACCCTAAGGTAGTCCTCTTCACAATGCAACTTAATGAGAAGGTGCCGGTTATCAAGTAATCCAATACTGAAAGATGAGCGAAGGTCAAGCGTTAGAAAATCTTTTTGTAGATCCTCTACTGAAGGGCGTCCAAGCTTTGGGTCGGTTTTCTTATACCCTTGGGAAAATTTGCCTATCAATGTCCATCCATAGGAACTGGTTAGGTGCGCAATGTGCGGATCATCGAAAAGCAAAGAGGAGGGGAAGACCTTATGAGTCCCCTCCTTTGCATCAGTGAATTGCATGGAGGTAATGGATAGAGCCGGGTTGGGAGGCGTAGACGTGGGAAGAGAAGAGCTACGAAGTCGGTAGAAGAAAACGCATCTTTTAGCCCCCTCTTGACCGATGAAATGAAGGAGTTGAGGAAAGGTTTACTATATAAGAGAAAAGAGAATCTAATCCCTTTAGTTAACCGAAGGAGTTAATCGAAGCAGCACAAGGGTCCGAAGGTACAACTATAAGGTGAAAATGTTACCATACCATGACTAACATGGTGGAAAAAGAGAAATAGAAGCAAACAAAAGATTCTGCATCTCATCTATAAAGTCTTTATTCGGGATTAAAAAAGCTGCAAGAAATGAGGCTTGAATAAAACCCTATGTCTCAACTGGGAACACCATGAAAGTTCAACTGTCAATGGAAACCTCAGGTTTTGGACATGTGGACAATCAAATCAACCACGCGGGTACTGTAGCCCCATTCATTGTCATACCACGCCACAAGTTTCACAAACTTCTCGCTCAAAGCAATGCCAGCCTGAGCATCAAAGATACTTGACCGGCTGTCACCAACAAAATCTGTGGATACCACATGATCTTCAGTGTAGCCTAAGATTCCCTTGAGCTTGCCCTCAGACTCCTCCTTGATAGCAGTTTTGCATAGGTAGCAGGGTTCTCCAGTCTAACAGTAAGGTCCACAACTGAAACATCAACAGTAGGAACTCGGAAGGCCATTCCTGTTAGTTTACCATTGAGGGCTGGAAGCACTTTCCCAACAGCCTTTGCAGCTCCAGTGCTACTGGGGATGATGTTAAATGAAGCAGCTCTTCCACCTCTCCAGTCCTTGCTTGATGGACCATCAACAGTCTTTTGGGTGGCAGTAATAGAGTGGACAGTGGTCATAAGACCCTCGACAATGCCAAACCTATCGTGGATGACCTTGGCCAAGGGAGCAAGACAGTTTGTAGTGCAACTAGCATTTGAGACAATGTTCAACCAAGGTGGGAATGAAAGTAAAGATCTTCTTCTTTTCTCCTTAGGCCTCAAAAGAGTCTCCGTCTTTAATTGAAGTACAGGCGGAATGGGGTCCTTTGGTTCAATGTAGGCTATCTTTCTAAAGAGTGGTTTGGATACCCGAAAGTAACTCCCTTGCATACAATAGCTACGAGCTGCCGTCAGTCTTTTTAAATAAAGGAGGGTGTTCAAAGGCTAGGGATCGTGTGGCCTCTTTCTTCCACTGCGGGTGATCGCCCCGATCTCTTAAGAGTTTCTCTCTCTCTCCCGACATCTCATTCTCTACCAGCTTCTGAAACAAGATCGGATTGGTGAATCTTCACTTCGTTCACTTGCCTTTCCTCTTTTAGATGCTATTAAGGATTAGGTCCTTCTACTATATTAGATTCGAGAAGGGGCTGCTCTTCGACGAGTGAGCTTGTGCTGCCGTTCCGCTCTCTTTTCTTTAGGGGGTTCTACCTACCTCTCTCGGTACCCTTGCTTCCTCAGTTACCGGACTCTAGCTCTACCCTAGGGAGATGCGGCGTAACCTCTTACTGAGCAATCTAAATATAGCCTCTACTTCTACTTAGTTGATTCAAACTTCCCTAAGAGTCATAGCTGTGTGACTAGATAGCCTAAGGGATGTTCTCCCCAAAGACTTCCTTCATCTTCTCTCTTAGTTAGGGGCTAGAAGGCAGAAGCTAGTAGCCCTAGTCTTTCTCACCTAGGAGTCCCGTCCCGGCATTCCTCTTATTTGAATATCCTCCCTTGGCTTGGGGGTAGATGCTCTTGTTGCTGTGTCCGCTCCCTTCTTTTCAGTTTTCATTTTTTATATAATGTTAATGTATGTAGTTGTGTCACTCTAACTTTTGAGATGGTAGTTATTCGATCCATTAGGTTCTTCGATTTGTTCAGAAAAGAAACGAGATGAGAGAGGGTGGCCACATTTTCTATTAAAGTTTCCCAGCTCTCAATCAAAAGAAGCCGCCCGTACTCCAGCATGCGATAGCTGCGGTTCTTCCCCCAACAGATTTAATGGCATCGCTTACTCATTCAAATGCAACTAAGCCCTATGCTTAAGACATGCTCTTCGATGTGGGATTTAGCTTGAAGCTACTTTCTTACTCATCAGTACAATAATCTGCTCCTAGAGAATAGTCTGTTATATAGCAGTCTTCTACCCATCTGGGCAAATAAGGGCATTAGCGCATTCACTGGTTATTCACTATATACAAGAGCGGATTCCATAGCCAAGGAAAGGGAAAGAGAGAGGAGACCAATGGTAAACGAAGGTCGGAGACCAAGGGATCCAAGGGAGAGTTGGATAAGAAAAGAAGAAGGAAGAGCTACTGGCTTGGGAGAACTTGAATCGCTTCGCTCCTTAAATAGCAGACAGCGATTAGTCAATACCAGGAAAATTACTTACCAGACCTCCAAGCGAGAAAGACCCGGTCAGACGCCCCTCTCTTCCTTTCTTGCTCACGTGAAATTTCGGTGTCAAAGAGTAACCCAAGGCAACGTTCAATCCCCGGTTGCAAAGACCGGACCAAATCAATCCAGCCGATCCTGATGTTGAATTGACTCAATTCCATCTACCCTTCATAAAACATTATGCCGATTCTTGCAAAATTCTATTACTACTTGACTTCCTCCTCAATTCTCCCTTTTGATGCACGTGTTTTGTTCATCTTCCTGCGCAGTTAAGAGATAAATTGTCCCCAGAATGGATTGATTTAGGCTTCCCTTGGCTTGATTCATCCCCTGGACCAAGGAATCGGGCTAATGCCTTGGCCCGGACAGACTGAGTTAACCGGGGCAACGAATTAGTTGCATCCCCTTTACTTTCACCCTTAGGACAAAAAAAACTATACCGTTCGGTAGCCATACCTATGACTTCCTTCACTCGGTCCTAACAATCAGAGGGATATTCTAATAGGCCCTTTCGGGCGCCTGGTCGCTTCTCAATCTTAGAAGGGCTCGGACGTTATCTTCTTTAAATTGTGACGTGCAGCCTCATACTATTTTTTTGATCATCCGATATTAGCATGGGCACCGTAATTCAAAGCTTACTGATGGCCTTTGTTGAGTTGGCGATCCAAGCCTTGCTGTAGAGTTCGATTGCGCGCTTTCATATCTTTCTGTTCTGATATAGAATAGCTACCCCAGTGCCAGGGAAGTGACTAGCTCTCACTCTTTTAGGATAGCAGGACTTACGTTTCTGTACCTTTTTGGGAAAAGATCACCGGGCGTTCTAGGGGAATGAAATCCTTGTTGACACTTTCCTTAAAGCTTGAAAGGCCCACAGAAAGGCATTCAGAACGGATTTTATCAGTTTCAATCTATACCCGCGTAAGAAAGAGTACTACTCTTCCAACCGCTTATGGATTTTGGAGATTAGCGGTTCGCACATAGCTATCTACTTTAAAGTGGGAGACCGAGGGCTCCCACGGTACAACCAGAAATCTTTCCCTTCTCCTTCGTTCTCCCTCTCAGGAAGGGGACCTATTTCACCGTAGCTAGTCGAGCCCAACATGAACTAAGTTTACACCGCTCATCAGATAGTGTTCTGGTTATCGGCTTTTGCGCGATCCAGAAAGGCACGCTTAAACGTATTTACAGGATCTTTAACCCTTTCCTGTGGGCTGAGCCAGAACTCAAAAGAGAAAAAGAATTCCTTTAGCATGAAAGGATGTCTGTCGGCCGAAGGCGGAAGGAAGGCTGGGGGGTCCGGAGGCTTTGGGATTGCAATCTTGCTGCGCTACTTTAGCATGGATGGAATAAAGTTTGAAACTAACCTTGCTTATGGGTCAATTGAATCCAGGAACACTACACTACATTCGCGGGAACACCTTCTGGGATGTACGTCCATCCTACCACAACACCTCCAACGGAGATCGATACTCTCGATCGGAGACGTTCTGAAAAGGTATATCAGATCCATCATCGGGGATGGCTCGAATACTAACGTTTGGAGCGATATTTGGCTTGAAGAGGGAAGCTTGATCGATCTATTCGGGGAGAGAGTGATCTACGATTCTGGCTCATCCGAAACCCGGGACCAGTAGACGGAAAATGTGGAAACAGAGTTTCATCCTAGAAAAGCGGACTCTTTTCCTTTCCTTTGAGTGAAATTAATGAGGACTCACTATAGCAATAGCTAAGCTCTCTCTTCCGTATGCTAGGAAGAAGCAAGTCCGATCAAGTTCTTTCTATCCATGTGGGAGAGGTAAGCAAGATCTTTGATTGATGTGCCTGAATCAGATTGATCAATGGTAGCTGCTTGGAGCTTTCTTTTGACAAACAGGCAAGAATTAATAAGGGATTTTCGAGAGAAATAATGCTATCAGCTTCTGCTATTCCACATGCTACCGCTTTTTTCTTTCCCCTTTATCCGCCCATGCAAGTTAATGAAAAAGATTATAGGAATGTGAACAAGGCATTTCGAGACTGAGCAAGAATAGGGCTTAGCTGATTCCCGGGTAAGGTCAACACCAGGGCTTCTTCAAGAAGTCAAGACTTGTAAACAGAAGAAGATTGTCTCCTTCCTATGGGATGAATTTCAATCCCTTTGAGCTGAAAAAAGAACTCTGACTGCTCAATTACATTGACCCTGCACTACGATTCCAAGCAGGGCTATATTTATATGCAGGTTTTTTTGATGTACTTCTCGTTAAGGGCTAAGGGAATGCCTATCTTTGACCAGCTTACCTCATATATCTCTTACGAGATTTCAACTTTAGGGCCGGCCCCTGTAGGCTTTGACGGTTATAGATAGAAGTAGGAAACGTCAATGAAAGCCTACATTAGCTAGTAGCCATCCTTAGGCGTAACTGACGGAACTACACTTGAGATTAGGCTTTTTAGCCCCCTTATTTTCGTATTTCTCTTTCAGATCCTCCTCTGCAGTGAGCTTCTAGAGAGCGTTCAGTCAGTCGAATAGAAGCTCATCGTTCAGGAAATGGTTGCCCGGGATCAGGATGCAACCCAAAGAGAGTACACTTTGGGATTTTTACCATCATAATATGATGTAATGTTTCCACCTATCTCTGTATCCTTAGCAGTAAATCCTAAAGCCGAACTGTCGACTCGAATAGCAACTAACTCGAATCGGATTGACGCTTTCCTTAGTAGTAGGCTCGGCAAATCAGTCCTAGCGCGGAGGAAGGTCGGTCGAATACCTTGTCGGTGACTCGATTCGGGGACTGGATTAGTCTATAAAATCCTCCTTGCTCCTGAAAGTCCCTCTTCCTCGGGGCCTATCTATCATCTAGCAGTCCTTCAATCGCTATGAAAGAAAGAACATGTGTAGATTCCATGAGAAGCCGAAAGCAGCAAGAGGTTAACTCACTGCTAAGGTAAAGTCCAACGACTGCCGCTATCCCTGTTGCTTTGGGGATTCCCGCTTTAGGGAGATTCGGAGAGACTGCAGGGCGAGTCGCTTTTCCTTTCACAGCTAGCACGAGGTCGGGCGCTTTTCTTTCTTGCTTAGCAGCTTTGACGACTTCCCCGCTTGAGAGGGAAAGACGGCTGCTCTGTGAACAACCCTAGTTGCTGGTCTTGCTCCTGCTACTGTCTGAACTGCCACCTCTGCTCCACAACCTCTACCCTCTTCTCCCCGTCGTTCAACTAGGGTAAGAGTTTATCCTTCTTACCTCAATGACTACCATTGTTATCCTGCTCTTGCTGCTTTGTATGAGCCTCAATCTCTGATATTAACACCGCTCTTTCTCCAAACACAGAGGTGGAGGTTCCGAAGGACAAAGCGCAATAGAAAAGGAAGTAGAAAACATTGCTCAAGGGGGCGTAATCGTAATGAATTTAACCGTATCCACAAATTCCTGCCATATCAACCCATTTTGAAAGTCGTTACGTGAGAGTTCCTTAGTTAGGTCGATAATCCATTGGACAATTACTTAGATCCCAGACATATTCGGTAAGTTCTCTTACCGACGTCCATGTTGGTGGCAACTGAATACCAGGTTCACCCATGTTTTTCGATACGCAAGAATATAAGTGACTTAGCACAGATTGACGATCATCTAGAGCTACAAACTGAATAGGATCCTTTTCTTTCGTTCATTATGGGTGTCCAAACCTAATTATTACCTCTAGACAGACAGAAATAAAGTCGGAGTAGTGAAAGAAGTATAGAGAGCTTTTGTTAGTTGTTTTGACACGTGAGGGAAAATAGGAGGTGGCAGGATTTACCACTAAAGCCCTATGGTAGTGATGCTTGGTCCCACTACTCCTTCGACTGCCTTGTATCAGGTGAAGAGAAGAGGGCGGTAGGCTTAGTAGGGCTCGAACCTACAATATCACCGTTATGAGCGGTACGTTTCAACCAATTAAACTATAAGCCCCTACGAATCTCTACATGCAATTCGCTCACTTCGGGAAGGAAAGAGGAGGCCTTTGCTCTATCTGCTTCTTCCTCTTCCCAGGAATGAACAAGAAATTTCTTTCTTTTTATTGTTTATAGATAGATAGATAATATTATATATATATTATTATTAGAATTCATTATTAAATAGAATTTAAGCAAGCGGCCCTTTCGCGACTCAAACAGTCGGGGGCTCTCTATTTGCTTGCAATGCCGGATTAAAGATTCCACTCTTTATAAGCAGTTCTAGGACTGCAACACTTTTTTATACTGCATTACAGGTCATCTTCCAGTAGTGAAGATATTACATAATCAGTGGTGAAAGAATTTCCAGCTAGCACACCATAGTCAGAGTTCCCAGCGGAGGGAGGAGACGAAGATGTGTAAGCAGGAGGTACCCTCAGACCCTAGTGCAGATGGACTTTAAACTCTTTTTCCAGGGGTTGAAAAAGTTTCCCCATTTCAATGGAATCTTTAGGGACAACCCCTAGCGCCTTTCAAAGGAGCTATCTGAAATGCATATAAAGTAGTTTGATCGAAGGATGATGAAAAGTCTGAGACTATTTCATTGGATGATGTGGTACTTGATGTAGCTTAAGAGCCCGCTTTTTCCTTATCAATTTAAAGAAAGGCTCAAACTTTCTTTGATTTTTCTTTTTCTAGCCGAGATATCCTTTCTCCTCTTTAGGGGCTGTGAAGCGAGTTCAATACCCTACACGAGTAGGAGAGCGGGTTAGCGGGAGTTCTGAGTTAGAGTAGTTCAAGCTGAGAATGCTAGCTAGCTGCTAAATGAAAGCGAAGCATCCCACATCCCATAGTACTAAGATATAGTCTGCAACTCTCGTTGATCCCGTGAAGAGAATAGGCTCTTGTCCTGCTGCTTTTGGTTAGGAGATCGAAGAAAAAGCACGGAACTTATTCTAAAAAGAAGAGAGCAGTGGTCTCATCTCGACACATCCCTTATGACGTCTTTTCGTGTGAGAAAAATGACTCTAAGCCCGAGAGAGAGAATCATCTTCCGTTTCGGGAATAGGATCCGACAGCGAAAGACTTTTCTTTTCCGGGTTATCACCTTTAACCGCAAGTAACAGCAAGAGCGCTGGCAGACTTCGCGGCACCAGCCTCTTAGGGGACGGCACCCTATTCAACTATCTAAACTGTCACAGTATTCGATTGATTGATCAAACCATGACACTAGACGCTTAGATAAGGATAAGGTGTTCTGAAGAAAGATCTATCTTACTGACAGGTATTCACTTTCGAGTTATGTAAGGTTATCCTTTTTTACCTCAGCCCGAGAACATCCCATCCTCCGCAACAGAAGACTATTTGGCAGAAACAGTCAATTTTGGAAAAGATCCTATTTAGCATTAGGAGACATCAGATGAGTATTAAGTGGCAGCGGATGATGAAGCTATAGCGGACTCCCTTTCGTATTCCAATGACGCGTCTCCTATACAGCAGAAATTTCAAGTAAATTAGAAGATGTCTAGTTTACATTAGCATTTTCTTTCGGAGGGAAGTTAAGGTATTGGGACACGGAGGGTCGATGCAATTGAGCTCGTCGACTCATAGCTCCCATTCATTCCCTTTTTCGGCAAACGGTAAAGGTGACGTGCAGACTTGAGAATATATCCGAATGATAGAATAACGAGGCGGGCTTAGCTATTCTAACGGGGCCTTGAAATAATGGGAGAAAGAAACTAACCTATGGAATGACAACTATTTAAATGGTCACACAGGATTCCACCCCTCCATCCATCCTTTTTAAGATGTAGCCTTCTTATTTATCTTCTGGCTGGATTCTCTCTCATTTGGCCGGCCTAATTTCTGATGAAGGAGAATTAGATCCATAAAAGGCCATAGAATAGGATCTCTAATTCCAGGATCTCTTACTCTTGATGAACTTGAAGACTTCAGCTTACTACTTAATATTATTTATTATAAGTAGACTTGCTACTGCTTTGACTTGAAAACAGAAGCTCACTAGATGGATTGATCGGGGCTGAAATGTCTTTTTATTATCACAGTCTAGACAACTTCCTAGCGCTCTTAGTTCAGTTCGGTAGAACGTGGGTCTCCAAAACCCGATGTCGTAGGTTCAATTCCTACAGAGCGTGATTGTTTAGTTATTAGGTCTAATTGCAAGGAAATAACTGAACTAACTTGAAGAACAAGCTTCATTTGACCGGATTGGATTACAGTCGAGCTCAATTACCTCTCACCTCTCCCTTTCTAGGTACTCGCTTAGTCGCTCGTTTGGTCTCACTACTTTGTTCCTTTGACTCAGCTAGGAAATAAGACTAACCTAATTTACCTATTCACTGAAACCAAGACTAAGAGCAAAGGCAGTGCCAACTTCAAAGTAGAGCACCTACCTTGCCTGCTCCCTACTCTCCCGGGATTCTCAATTCCCTAGACTGATGCGTTTGAAGTCAATTCTGGAACGGGCGGAGTCCCAACGTCAAGGTCTTGACCTATGCTATACGCGCTTCTTATCTTTGCTCTTCGATTCCCTTTCGTTTCTGACTCTGCTGGAGTAGGTGGTGAGGCCTTAAGTTAAGAGTAAGCTTTTAGGCTAGAGCAGAGAAAACAGAGATTCATTCAAGCACCAGCCCCGTTTCTTATTCTAGGATTCTATAGTCGCTAGGCATTCTAGGCCGAATCTGATGTTATGAAAAGGGCAAGCTCAAGCCTTAACTTAACAAAAAGGGAAGCTTCAACAATACTTATTGGCTAGGCTTCCTCTTAGATTGCTAATAGGCTGACTACTTCGAGTTACTTTTTCTTCGATATGAAAAGACGGTTCATTTTTCTTCATAAGGGGACTGAGCCTAGGGGTTCTGACTTTCCGTAAGGTCACGTTGGTAACTTTAGAGGAATGGTAACAATGAGATCGCCTTGTCTTGCTCATGCGCATCGCTGGTTTGAAGAAGGAATCTCTATCAGCTAGTGAGCGCGCCGCTGGGCTACCAAAAGAAGATGCGGAAAGCCCTCTGTCGCCAGGGTCAGTTGGCCACCTTTACAGCTCTTGCTCTGAAAGGGACTCTACCAACCTCCAGGATCAAATACGTGATCTCTTGACAAAGGATCCTGGCTCTGTGTGCTTGGTGCAGTTGGTGGAACAAGGAAAATCTCGACAATTCTGGCTTGACGATGTACTCCTTTATACTAGAGGGAACCGTCTTTATGTCCCAAAAGGCGGAGGGTCGAGAAAAAGTATCATAAAGGAGTGCCACGATACTCTTTGGGCTGGACACCCTGGAACGGAACGCACACTGGCTTTGGTGCAACGGGGGTACTACTGGCCGCAAATGAAGGATGATGTTGATGATTTTGTGCGGACATGCCTCATTTGCCAACAAGATAAGCCAGAGTCAAGAAAGAAGGATAAGAAGGTTATTTAACCAATCCAGTTGGAGTTGCTTTTTAAGCAATTTTATACTATCAGGAGAGATTCTGTTGTGGCTGCTGCACACCGGAAAGACGCCTCTAGGCAAAAGAAGCAATTCTTTCATCTGGTTGATGAAAAAACTC